GCTATCGTAGCTTACTTAAAGCGTAACGCTGAAAATGTTAAGATGGGCCCTAGAAAGCTCCGAAAGCACAAAGGCTTGGTCCTGACTTTTCTGTCAACTCTAACCTGACTTACACATGCAAGTCTCCGCACCCCCGTGAGAATGCCCTACAGTTCCCCGCCCGGGAACAAGGAGCTGGTATCAGGCACAATCCAAAATTAGCCCAAGACACCTTGCTTAGCCACACCCTCAAGGGAACTCAGCAGTGACAGACATTAAGCCATAAGTGAAAACTTGACTTAGTTAAGGTTTCAAGAGGGCCGGTAAAACTCGTGCCAGCCACCGCGGTTATACGAGAGGCCCAAGCTGACAGACATCGGCGTAAAGAGTGGTTAGGAAATATAAATTAAACTAGAGCCGAATGCTTCCAAGGCTGTTATACGCACCCGAAAGCAAGAAGTACAACAACGAAAGTGGCCCTATTAATTCTGAACCCACGAAAGCTAAGGCACAAACTGGGATTAGATACCCCACTATGCCTAGCCCTAAACATTGATGGTCCCCCCACTTAAACCATCCGCCAGGGAACTACGAGCATTAGCTTAAAACCCAAAGGACTTGGCGGTGCTTTAGATCCACCTAGAGGAGCCTGTTCTAGAACCGATAACCCCCGTTCAACCTCACCTTTCCTTGTTCAACCCGCCTATATACCACCGTCGTCAGCTTATCCTGTGAAGGCCTTTTAATAAGCAAAACTGGCAAAGCCTAAAACGTCAGGTCGAGGTGTAGCGTACGGAAAGGGAAGTAATGGGCTACATTCCCTATCCTAGGTAATCACGGACGATATACTGAAATATATATCTAAAGGAGGATTTAGTAGTAAGAGAAGAATAGAGAGCTTCTCTGAAACCGGCCCTGAAGCGCGCACACACCGCCCGTCACTCTCCCCAAGCTCCCACCAACCCCATAATTAATTCACCAACTTTGCTAAGGGGAGGCAAGTCGTAACATGGTAAGTGTACTGGAAGGTGCACTTGGACAAATCAGAGTATAGCTAAGACAGAAAAGCATCTCCCTTACACCGAGAAGTCATCCGTGCAAATCGGATTACCCTGAAGCCCAACAGCTAGCCTACATGCATAAAATCAACAATCAAACATAAATAAACCCACAAACACTATAAAATCAAAACAAACCATTTTTCCACTCTAGTATAGGAGATAGAAAAAGATCATAGAGCGATAGAGAAAGTACCGCAAGGGAAAGCTGAAAGAGCAATGAAAGAACCCAGTTAAGCCAGAAAAAGCAGAGATCCCCCCTCGTACCTTTTGCATCATGATTTAGCTAGTACCCCTAAGCAAAAAGAATTTTAGTTTAAACCCCCGAAACTAAGTGAGCTACTCCAAGACAGCCTATCAACAGGGCACACCCATCTCTGTGGCAAAAGAGTGGGAGGATCTTCGAGTAGAGGTGACAAACCTACCGAACTTAGTTATAGCTGGTTGCCTGAGAAATGGATAGAAGTTCAGCCCCTTAGACCCTTCTTTCAAACCCGTACTAACCCTAATCTGATCCAAAGAGTCCTAAGGGAGTTAGTTACAGGAGGTACAGCCCCCGTAACACAAGAAACAACTTTACCAGGAGGATTAAGATCAAACTTAAACTCAAGGTACTATGTTTAGGTGGGCCTAAAAGCAGCCATCCCAACCGAAAGCGTTAAAGCTCAAACATCCAACCCCCTCTAATTCCGATAACTAAATCTAAATCCCCTAAATAATACCAGGCCTTCCTATGCAGACATAGGACCGATTATGCTAATATGAGTAATAAGAAAGCACCGACTTTCTCCAAGCACAAGTGTACATCGGAACGAACCCGCACCGAATATTAACGGCCCCAACCAAAGAGGGTAATGAAAAAAACACAGATAACAAGAAAAATGCTCAAATAATAACCGTTAACCTCACACTAGAATGCTTCCAAGGAAAAACTAAAAGGAAAAGAAGGAACTCGGCAAACACAAGCCTCGCCTGTTTACCAAAAACATCGCCTCTTGCAACCAATGAATAAGAGGTCCCGCCTGCCCTGTGACTTTACGTTTAACGGCCGCGGTATTTTGACCGTGCGAAGGTAGCGCAATCACTTGTCTCTTAAATGGGGACCTGTATGAATGGCATAACGAGGGTTTAACTGTCTCCTTTCCCAAGTTAATGAAATTGATCTCCCCGTGCAGAAGCGGGGATAAAAACATAAGACGAGAAGACCCTATGGAGCTTTAGGCAATAAACAGACCGTACCAAATTACCCCGATAAAGGAACAAAACATACGATCAAACCTGTTTTAATGCCTTTGGTTGGGGCGACCGCGGGGAAACAAAAAACCCCCATGTGGAACAGGACTACTCATCCTCCAGACGAGAGCCCCCGCTCTAATAAACAGAACATCTGACCTTTACGATCCGGCAGAGCCGATCAACGAACCGAGTTACCCTAGGGATAACAGCGCAATCCCCTTATAGAGCCCATATCGACAAGGGGGTTTACGACCTCGATGTTGGATCAGGATATCCTAATGGTGCAGCCGCTATTAAGGGTTCGTTTGTTCAACGATTAAAATCCTACGTGATCTGAGTTCAGACCGGAGTAATCCAGGTCGGTTTCTATCTATGATATAATTCTTTTTCAGTACGAAAGGACCAAAAAGAAGAGGCCCCTGCTATAAACACGCCTCACCCTAACTTGCTAACCCCCACTCAAGCAAATAAAAGGGTACCCAACCACATTAAAGAACATAATATATTAAGGTGGCAGAGCCCGGACATTGCAAAAGACCTAAGCCCTTTCCACAGAGGTTCAAGTCCTCTCCTTAATTATGATCTCCACCCTTGTTACCCACGTGATCTCTCCCCTAGCTTTCATCGTCCCTATTCTCCTAGCAGTGGCCTTCCTCACCTTAGTTGAACGTAAAGTACTAGGGTACATACAACTGCGCAAAGGTCCTAATGTTGTCGGACCATATGGCCTACTCCAACCAATCGCAGACGGAGTAAAACTATTTATTAAAGAACCCGTTCGCCCATCAACATCCTCTCCATTACTATTCCTACTCACCCCAATGCTCGCTCTAACATTAGCTATAACCCTCTGAGCCCCCATACCTATACCATATCCAGTAGTAGACCTAAACCTAGGAATTCTATTCATTCTTGCCCTGTCAAGCCTAGCAGTATACTCCATCCTCGGCTCAGGGTGAGCATCCAACTCAAAATACGCCTTAATCGGCGCTCTACGTGCAGTAGCACAAACCATCTCCTACGAAGTCAGCCTTGGCTTAATTCTACTATGTATAATCATTTTTACCGGAGGATTTACCCTACAAACATTTAGCACAGCCCAAGAAAGCATTTGACTCGTCTTCCCCGCCTGGCCAATAGCCGCCATATGATTTATTTCAACACTAGCAGAAACCAACCGAGCCCCCTTTGACCTCACTGAAGGTGAATCTGAGCTGGTATCAGGTTTTAATGTAGAATACGCCGGAGGTCCCTTCGCCCTATTCTTCCTAGCAGAATACGCCAACATCCTTTTAATAAATACATTATCCGCCGTTCTTTTCCTTGGAGCCTCACACATCCCCTCATTCCCAGAACTCACCTCCTTAAACCTAATGACAAAAGCAGCCCTGCTCTCAATCGTTTTCCTCTGAGTCCGAGCCTCCTATCCGCGGTTCCGATATGACCAACTCATACATTTAATCTGAAAAAACTTCCTCCCCCTCACCCTTGCCTTAATTGTATGACATCTGGCCCTGCCAGTAGCATTCGCAGGACTCCCCCCACAACTATAAGCCCGCAAGGGAGTTGTGCCTGAATTTTAAGGGCCACTTTGATAGAGTGAAACATGGGGGTTAAAATCCCCCCGACTCCTTAGAAAGAAGGGACTCGAACCCTACCCGGAGAGATCAAAACTCTCAGTGCTTCCACTACACCACTTCCTAGTAAAGTCAGCTAAATAAGCTTTTGGGCCCATACCCCAAACATGTTGGTTAAAATCCTTCCCTTACTAATGAGCCCTTACATTTTAGCCACTCTAATATTCAGCCTAGGCCTAGGAACTACAATTACATTTATAAGTTCCCACTGATTACTCGCTTGAATAGGCCTAGAAATCAACACCCTTGCTATTATTCCACTAATAACCCACCAATACCATCCCCGGGCAATTGAGGCTGCCACAAAATATTTCTTAGCCCAAGCGACGGCCGCCGCAACCCTCATGTTTGCCAGCACTACAAATGCATGACTAACCGGACAATGAGATATTCAACAAACATCACACCCCCTCCCCATCACAATAATTACCATTGCCCTCGCCCTAAAGCTTGGCCTAGCCCCTCTACACTCCTGACTACCAGAAGTTCTCCAAGGACTAAATTTAACCACCGGACTCATCATATCTACCTGACAGAAACTTGCCCCCTTCGCATTATTGCTCCAAGTACAACCAACAAACTCGAACCTACTAATTTTCCTTGGACTAACATCTACAGTAATTGGAGGCTGGGGAGGACTAAACCAAACACAACTACGAAAAATCCTAGCTTATTCTTCGATCGCCCACTTAGGATGGATAGTATTAATCATCCAATTCTCCCCATCCCTGACACTCCTAGCACTAATCACTTATTTAATTATAACAACTGCAACATTTCTAATTTTTAAACTAAATGCCTCAACAAACATCAACACCCTAGCCACCTCCTGAGCAAAAACTCCAGTCCTCACCGCCCTAACACCCTTAGTCCTCCTCTCGCTAGGAGGGCTTCCACCCCTAACAGGTTTTATACCAAAATGACTTATCCTCCAAGAACTAACTAAACAAGACCTCGCCCTCCCAGCCACGCTAGCAGCACTATCCGCACTACTAAGCTTATACTTCTACCTTCGAATTACCTATGCCTCCACCCTCACAATTTCCCCAAATACCCCCACCGGAACAACCCCATGACGACTCCCATCAACACAACTAACACTACTCCTAACCACAACTACAACGGCCACAATATGTCTTCTCCCACTCACCCCCGCCCTAACAACATTTCTAGCCACCTAGAGACTTAGGATAACATATAAGACCTAGGGCCTTCAAAGCCCTCAGTGGAAGTGAGAATCTTCCAGCCTCTGTAAGACTTGCAGGACATTACCCCACATCTCCTGTATGCAAAACAGACACTTTAATTAAGCTAAAGCCTTCCTAGACAGGCAGGCCTCGATCCTACAAACTTTTAGTTAACAGCTAAACGCTCAAACCAGCGAGCATCCGTCTAACTTTCCCCCGCCTAGTCGAAAAAAATAGGCGGGGGAAAGCCCCGGCAGACGTTAGCCTGCTTCTTCAGATTTGCAATCTGAAATGTCAAAACACCTCAAGGCTGGTAAGAAGAGGATTTGAACCTCTGTACATGGGGCTACAATCCACCGCTTAACCCTCAGCCATCTTACCCGTGGCAATCACACGTTGACTTTTCTCAACCAACCATAAAGATATCGGCACCCTATACCTAATTTTCGGTGCTTGAGCTGGGATAGTAGGCACAGCCTTAAGCTTGCTAATCCGGGCAGAACTGAGCCAACCCGGCGCTCTCTTAGGCGATGACCAGATTTACAATGTCATCGTTACAGCACATGCTTTCGTTATAATTTTCTTTATAGTAATACCAATCATAATTGGTGGTTTCGGAAACTGACTAATCCCATTAATGATCGGAGCCCCCGACATAGCATTCCCCCGAATGAACAACATGAGCTTCTGACTTCTACCGCCTTCACTTCTACTTCTTCTTGCCTCCTCAAGCGTAGAAGCCGGTGCTGGAACCGGATGAACAGTGTACCCCCCTCTCGCAGGCAACCTGGCCCACGCGGGGGCCTCTGTTGACCTCACTATCTTCTCACTCCACTTGGCAGGTATCTCATCAATTCTAGGGGCTATTAATTTTATCACAACAATTATTAATATGAAACCCCCCGCCATTTCTCAATACCAAACACCCCTGTTTGTTTGAGCAGTTCTGATTACAGCAGTCCTTCTCCTCTTATCTCTCCCAGTCCTAGCTGCTGGAATTACAATACTACTAACTGATCGAAATTTAAACACCACATTCTTCGACCCTGCTGGAGGTGGGGACCCGATCCTTTATCAACACTTATTTTGATTCTTCGGCCACCCAGAAGTATACATTCTCATTCTCCCCGGCTTCGGAATAATTTCCCACATCGTTGCCTACTACTCAGGTAAAAAAGAACCTTTCGGCTATATGGGAATGGTCTGAGCTATGATGGCCATTGGACTCCTTGGCTTCATTGTTTGAGCCCATCACATGTTTACCGTTGGAATGGATGTTGACACCCGAGCCTACTTCACCTCAGCCACAATAATTATCGCCATTCCAACTGGAGTAAAAGTATTTAGCTGACTAGCCACGCTGCACGGAGGCGCAATTAAATGAGAAACTCCGCTCTTATGAGCCCTAGGGTTCATTTTCTTATTTACAGTAGGAGGACTGACAGGTATTGTTCTTGCAAACTCGTCACTTGATATTGTGCTTCACGACACATACTACGTAGTAGCCCACTTCCACTATGTACTCTCCATAGGAGCTGTCTTTGCCATTGTTGCTGCCTTTGTTCACTGATTCCCACTATTTTCCGGCTACACCCTGCACGACACATGAACAAAAATCCATTTCGGAGTGATGTTTGTGGGTGTTAATCTCACATTCTTCCCACAACACTTCCTGGGCTTAGCCGGAATGCCTCGACGTTACTCAGATTACCCCGATGCCTACACACTATGAAATACAGTATCTTCAATCGGGTCTCTAGTATCCCTAGTAGCAGTCATCCTGTTCCTATTTATTATTTGAGAAGCATTCGCAGCTAAACGAGAAGTTCTATCCGTAGAACTCACATCAACAAACGTTGAGTGACTCCACGGCTGCCCGCCCCCATACCACACATTTGAAGAACCTGCATTCGTTCAAGTACAGGCAACTTAAGCGAGAAAGGAGGGAATCGAACCCCCGTAAGTTGGTTTCAAGCCAAGCACATAACCACTCTGCCACTTTCTTAATAAGATACTAGTAAAACAGAAATTACATTGCTTTGTCAGGGCAAAATTGTGGGTTAAATCCCCGCGTATCTTACTTAATAATGGCCCATCCCTCACAACTAGGATTTCAAGATGCAGCCTCACCCGTAATAGAGGAACTCCTACACTTTCACGACCACGCTTTAATAATTGTCTTTCTTATTAGCACACTCGTTCTATATATTATTGTTGCCATGGTTTCTACCAAACTAACAAATAAATATATCTTAGACTCACAAGAAATCGAAATTATTTGAACAATTCTCCCGGCAGTAATCTTAATTCTAATTGCCCTTCCCTCACTTCGAATCCTTTATCTTATGGACGAAATTAATGATCCACACCTCACTATTAAAGCAATAGGACATCAATGATACTGAAGCTACGAATATACAGATTATGAAGATCTTGGGTTTGACTCATACATGATTCCCACACAAGATCTGGCCCCTGGCCAATTCCGACTATTAGAAGCAGACCATCGAATGGTTGTTCCTATTGAATCTCCAGTCCGAGTGTTGGTCTCAGCCGAAGATGTCCTCCACTCGTGAGCTGTCCCAGCCCTTGGCGTTAAAATAGACGCAGTGCCAGGCCGCCTCAATCAAACAGCCTTCATTACATCTCGCCCAGGAGTATTCTATGGGCAATGCTCAGAAATTTGCGGCGCAAATCACAGCTTTATACCAATCGTCGTTGAAGCCGTCCCCTTAGAACACTTTGAAAACTGATCCTCCATAATACTTGAAGACGCCTCGCTAAGAAGCTAAATCGGGAACTAGCGTTAGCCTTTTAAGCTAAAGACTGGTGGCCCCCAACCACCCTTAGCGACATGCCTCAACTTAACCCCGCACCCTGGTTTGCTATCCTAGTTTTTTCCTGACTAGTATTTTTGACAATTCTTCCACCTAAAGTAATAGCCCACGTTTTCCCAAATGAATCCTCCCCACAAAGCACAGAGAAGCCAAAAACAGAATCTTGAAACTGACCATGACACTAAGCTTTTTTGATCAATTTATAAGCCCCTTCTTCCTAGGAATTCCTTTAATAGCCTTAGCCCTCCTTCTACCATGAATTCTCTTCCCAACTCCCACTGCTCGATGACGGACCAACCGCCTTTTAACGCTACAAAACTGATTTATTAACCGGTTCACCCAGCAACTTCTCCTCCCAATAAGCCTAGGAGGGCACAAATGAGCCCTGATACTCACATCTCTGATGTTATTCCTTATTACTCTTAACATGTTAGGACTTCTCCCCTACACTTTTACCCCAACAACCCAATTATCCCTCAACATAGGTCTTGCCGTCCCACTCTGACTCGCCACAGTAATTATTGGAATGCGAAACCAGCCAACCATCGCCCTTGGTCATCTACTCCCAGAGGGAACCCCAACCCCTCTTATCCCAGTCCTAATTATTATCGAAACCATTAGCCTTTTTATCCGCCCCTTAGCCCTAGGAGTACGGCTCACCGCCAACCTCACAGCAGGCCATCTACTCATTCAACTTATCGCCACCGCAGCCTATGTATTACTACCCTTAATACCCACAGTTGCCATTCTCACAGCCACTCTCCTCTTCCTCCTCACTCTACTAGAAGTAGCCGTTGCTATGATTCAAGCTTACGTATTTGTACTCCTACTAAGCCTCTATTTACAAGAGAACGTCTAATGGCCCATCAAGCACACGCATACCACATGGTTGACCCCAGTCCCTGGCCATTAACAGGCGCCGCTGCCGCCTTGTTAATGACATCCGGCCTAGCAATTTGATTCCACTACAATTCAACAACCTTAATAACACTTGGCACCGTCCTCCTACTACTCACAATATACCAATGATGACGGGATATTGTCCGAGAAGGTACATTCCAAGGACACCACACTCCCCCTGTCCAAAAAGGCCTACGCTATGGAATAATCCTCTTCATCACATCAGAAGTTTTCTTTTTCCTTGGATTCTTCTGAGCCTTCTACCACTCAAGCCTAGCCCCTACCCCTGAGTTAGGAGGCTGCTGACCTCCCGCCGGAATTACCCCCCTCGACCCCTTTGAAGTACCCCTCTTAAATACTGCAGTACTCTTAGCTTCAGGTGTAACTGTAACATGAGCACACCACAGCATTATAGAAGGGGAACGCAAACAAGCCATCCAATCACTACTTCTTACTATCCTTCTCGGTTTCTACTTCACATTTCTCCAAGCAATAGAATACTATGAAGCCCCCTTCACCATTGCAGATGGCGTTTATGGCTCGACCTTCTTCGTAGCAACAGGGTTTCATGGCCTACATGTAATTATTGGATCCACATTCCTAGCTGTATGCTTAATCCGTCAAATTCAATTCCACTTCACATCAGAACATCACTTTGGATTCGAAGCTGCTGCATGATATTGACATTTCGTAGACGTAGTATGATTATTCCTTTATATCTCTATCTACTGATGAGGCTCATAATCTTTCTAGTATTAACTCCAGTATGCGTGACTTCCAATCACTCGGTCTTGGTTCAAATCCAAGGAAAGATAATGAATTTAATCACAACAATTATTCTTTTAACCATCCTACTCTCCTCCGTACTAGCAATTGTCTCATTCTGACTGCCTCAAATAAATCCTGATCATGAAAAGCTTTCTCCATATGAATGTGGATTTGACCCATTAGGATCGGCTCGCCTCCCCTTTTCACTACGATTCTTCTTAGTCGCCATCCTCTTCCTCCTATTTGATCTAGAAATTGCCCTCCTGCTGCCCCTTCCATGAGGAAACCAATTAGACTCCCCTCTACTCACCTTCCTGTGAGCCTCTGCAGTTCTTTTACTCCTCACCTTAGGCCTTATTTACGAATGATTACAAGGAGGACTTGAATGAGCGGAATAGGTAATTAGTTTAAGAAAAACATTTGATTTCGGCTCAAAAACTTATGGTTAAAATCCATAATCACCTTATGACCCCTGTCCATTTCTCCTTCTCCTCAGCCTTTATCCTTGGACTAGCAGGCCTGACATTTCACCGCACCCACCTTCTATCCGCCCTTCTTTGCTTAGAAGGCATAATACTCTCCCTGTTTATTGCCCTTTCCCTTTGATCTATACAATTTAGCTCCACAAGCTTCTCCGCTTTGCCAGTCTTCCTCCTCGCATTTTCAGCCTGCGAGGCAAGCACAGGACTTGCCCTACTAGTTGCCACCGCTCGGACACACGGTACAGACCGATTACAAGCCCTTAACCTCCTACAATGCTAAAAATCCTCATTCCAACCCTATTAATAATCCCAACAGCGTGGTTAGTGCCCCACAAATGATTATGACCCACCAGCCTTTTTCATAGCCTATTAATCGCTACGATCAGCCTAACCTGGCTAAAAAACATCTCTGAAACCGGATGAACCTCTCTTAGCCCATACCTCGCCACAGACGGATTATCCACCCCCTTGCTAGTCCTAACTTGCTGACTCTTACCTTTAATAATCCTTGCCAGCCAAAATCATCTTACCCTAGAACCACATAACCGACAACGAATATATATCTCCCTACTGACATCCCTTCAATTCTTCCTAATTCTAGCCTTTGGGGCCACAGAGGTTCTTATATTTTATGTTATATTTGAAGCAACCCTGATCCCCACTCTGATCCTCATTACCCGCTGAGGTAACCAAACAGAGCGCCTTAACGCCGGCACCTACTTCTTATTCTACACCCTAGCAGGCTCTTTACCATTATTAGTTGCCCTACTGCTATTACAAAACACCACAGGTACCCTATCCCTACTAACTCTTCAACATACAACCTTTGCCTGCACCAACACCTGAGCTGACAAATTCTGATGAGTTGGATGCATACTTGCCTTCCTAGTAAAAATACCTCTCTATGGTGCCCATCTCTGACTACCGAAAGCCCACGTAGAAGCCCCCGTTGCAGGATCAATAATCCTAGCTGCCGTGCTCCTAAAGCTAGGGGGTTACGGAATAATACGTATATTAACCGTCCTAGACCCACTAACAAAAGAGCTAAGCTACCCCTTCATTATCCTCGCCCTATGAGGTGTAATTATAACGGGCTCAATTTGCCTACGCCAAACAGACCTAAAATCGCTAATTGCATACTCCTCAGTAAGCCACATAGGCTTAGTAGTAGGCGGAATTCTTATCCAGACACCATGAGGCTTTACAGGAGCCCTAATCCTAATAATTGCCCACGGCCTCACTTCCTCCGCACTATTCTGCCTAGCCAACACAAACTATGAGCGCACGCACAGCCGAACCCTACTACTGGCCCGAGGGCTTCAAATAGCACTTCCCCTAATAGCCGCATGATGGTTCCTCGCAAGCCTAGCCAACCTGGCTCTTCCCCCTCTCCCAAACTTAATAGGCGAACTAATAATCATCACCTCATTATTCAGCTGATCCTGATGAACCCTGGCCCTCACAGGGGCCGGAACACTAATCACGGCAGGTTACTCCCTCTACATATTTCTAATAACTCAACGAGGACAACTCCCCGCCCACATTCTCTCCATGGAACCTTCCCATTCTCGAGAACATCTTCTTATCGCCCTCCACCTCATCCCTCTTCTGCTGCTTATCTTAAAACCAGAACTAGTATGAGGTTGAACTGCCTGTAGATATAGTTTAACAAAAACATTAGATTGTGATTCTAAAAACAGAGGTTAAAATCCCCTTATCCACCGAGAGATGCTCGCAGCAACAAAGACTGCTAATCTTTGCCCCCTTGGTTGAACTCCCAGGATCACTCGTATAATCGACATGCTTCTAAAGGATAACAGCTCATCCATTGGTCTTAGGAACCAAAAACTCTTGGTGCAAATCCAAGTAGCAGCTATGCATCCCTCCGCACTAATAATAACATCAAGCCTCATTATTATCTTTACTCTCCTCCTATACCCCCTATTAACCACCATAACACCAAACCCTCAACAGCCAGACTGAGCTCTGACTAAAGTGAAAACCGCTGTAAAACTAGCATTTTTCGTCAGTCTCCTGCCATTAGCCCTTTTCCTAAATGAGGGTACAGAAGTAATAACAATAACCTGAAATTGAATAAATACTCTTATATTTGACATTAACATCAGCTTCTATTTCGACCACTACTCTATTATCTTTACACCTGTAGCCCTATATGTTACCTGATCAATCCTCGAATTCGCATCTTGGTACATGCACTCCGACCCTTGCATAAATCGATTCTTTAAATACCTCCTAATCTTCCTAATCGCCATAATCATCTTAGTTACCGCAAACAACATATTTCAATTATTTATTGGTTGAGAAGGCGTAGGAATTATATCATTTCTCCTAATCGGCTGATGATACGCCCGTGCAGATGCAAACACCGCCGCCCTACAAGCAGTACTCTACAACCGCGTCGGAGACATCGGCCTAATCTTTGCCATAGCCTGAATAGCAACCAACCTCAACTCTTGAGAGATTCAACAAATCTTCTCAAATGCCAATTCGATAAACCTGACCTACCCCCTGCTAGGATTAATCCTAGCAGCCACAGGAAAGTCGGCACAATTCGGCCTTCATCCGTGACTACCCTCCGCCATGGAGGGTCCCACACCAGTATCCGCCCTCCTACACTCCAGCACCATGGTCGTTGCCGGTATTTTCCTCCTAATTCGTCTTAGTCCTTTAATAGAAAATAACCAAACAGCCCTCACAACCTGCCTATGCCTAGGAGCACTAACAACCCTATTCACCGCCACATGTGCCCTTACCCAAAATGATATTAAAAAAATCGTAGCCTTCTCCACATCGAGCCAATTAGGACTAATAATAGTTACCATCGGACTTAACCAACCTCAACTTGCCTTTCTCCACATCTGCACCCACGCCTTCTTCAAAGCAATGCTCTTCCTTTGCTCCGGTTCAATTATCCACAGCCTCAATGACGAACAAGACATTCGAAAAATAGGAGGCATACAACACCTCACTCCTTTTACCTCATCTTGCCTTACACTAGGTAGTCTTGCTTTAACAGGCACCCCATTTTTAGCCGGATTCTTCTCCAAAGATGCCATCCTAGAAGCACTCAACACATCCTACCTTAACGCCTGAGCCCTAACCTTAACCCTCCTCGCCACCTCCTTTACCGCTATCTACAGCTTCCGAGTAGTGTTCTTTGTATCAATAGGTCACCCCCGATTTAATTCATTATCCCCAATTAATGAAAACAACCCAGCTGTTATCAACCCAATTAAACGATTAGCCTGAGGAAGCATTATTGCAGGCCTCCTAATCACATCTAATATTCTCCCCCTAAAAACCCAAATCATAACAATACCTACCACCCTTAAAATAGCAGCCCTAACAGTCACTATTCTAGGACTACTCCTAGCCCTAGAACTAGCCTCCTTAACAAGTAAACAATTTAAACCTTACCCAATTCTAACCACTCACCACTTCTCAAATGCTTTAGGCTACTTCCCTACTATTATCCACCGAATAACCCCTAAACTAAACCTCACACTAGGTCAAACCCTCGCAAGCCAAATAATTGATCAAACATGACTAGAAAAAGTAGCCCCTAAAGCCCTAATTTCCATCAACACCCCTCTAATCACCACAACAAGCAACACCCAACGAGGAATAATCAAAACCTACCTCACCCTATTCCTATTTACACTAGCTACAGCAACTATACTCCTATCACTCTAAACAGATCGAAGCACACCTCGATTAAAACCACGAGTCAACTCCAACACAACAAACAAAGTTAAAACAAGCACCCAAGCACTTACAGCTAATAATCCTCCTCCTAAGGAGTACATTAACGCAACACCACTGACATCCCCTCGGACAGTTAACAACTCCCCTAACTCATCCACAGACAATCAAGAAAATTCATATCAACCCCCTCAAAATACCCAAGAAGCAATAACAACCATTACCCCATACCCAACCATAGACTCCACAACTGGACCGCTCCCTAGGCTTTCCGGATAGGGCTCCGCCGCTAGAGCAGCAGAATATGCAAACACAACTAACATTCCTCCCAAATAAATCAAAAACAATACCAAAGACAAGAAAGATCCCCCATGCCCCACAATTACCCCACATCCAACCCCGGCAACAACTACAAGACCAAGTGCTGCAAAATAAGGAGAAGGATTTGAAGCCACCGCTAATAACCCTAATACTAAACCAAACAAGAACAAAGACATGATATAGGTCATAATTTCTGCCAGGATTCTAACCAGGACTAATGACTTGAAAAACCACCGTTGTTATTCAACTACAGAAACACCTAATGGCCAGCCTTCGTAAGACTCACCCCCTCCTAAAAATTGCTAACGACGCAGTAGTCGACCTACCAACCCCATCTAACATCTCAGCCTGATGAAACTTTGGCTCTCTACTAGGCATGTGCTTGATTATTCAAATCCTCACAGGATTATTCTTAGCCATGCATTACACTTCTGATATTGCCACAGCCTTCTCCTCCGTCGCACACATCTGCCGAGATGTAAACTACGGATGACTCATCCGTAACCTACATGCCAACGGCGCATCATTCTTCTTTATTTGTATTTACCTCCACATCGGCCGAGGACTATACTATGGCTCTTACCTAAACAAAGAAACTTGAAATATTGGAGTAGTTCTTCTACTGCTAGTTATAATGACAGCCTTCGTAGGATATGTCCTTCCCTGAGGTCAAATATCATTTTGAGGGGCAACAGTAATTACAAACCTCCTATCTGCCGTCCCATACATTGGAAATGACCTGGTCCAATGAATCTGAGGGGGTTTCTCAGTTGATAATGCCACCCTCACCCGCTTCTTTGCATTCCACTTCTTATTCCCCTTCATTATTGCAGCCGCCACTCTCCTTCACCTGCTTTTCTTACATGAAACGGGCTCAAACAACCCACTCGGAATAAACTCCGACGTTGACAAAATCCCATTTCACCCCTACTTCTCGTACAAAGACCTTTTAGGATTTGTGATTGCCCTTCTTGCACTCTCCTCCCTGGCCCTATTCTCCCCAAACCTACTAGGAGACCCAGACAACTTCACACCAGCCAATCCCCTAGTTACCCCGCCACACATCAAACCAGAATGATACTTCCTATTTGCCTACGCCATTCTCCGATCTATTCCTAACAAACTAGGAGGGGTCTTAGCTCTCCTAAGCTCCATCTTAGTACTAATAATCGTCCCAATCCTTCACACATCAAAACAACGAGGCCTAACCTTTCGCCCCCTCACCCAGTTCCTATTCTGAACCCTAATCGCGGATATTATCATTCTAACTTGAATCGGAGGAATACCAGTCGAAGACCCATACATCATCATTGGTCAAGCAGCCTCCGTCATCTACTTCTCCCTATTCCTTCTTGTTATACCTCTAGTGAGCGTCCTTGAAAACAAATTTATAGGATGACTTTGCATTAGAAGCTCAGTCCATGAGCGCCGGTCTTGTAAACCGGAGGTCGGGGGTTAAAATCCCCCCTACTGCTCAAAGAAAAGGGATTCAAACCCTCACCGCTAACTCCCAAAGCTAGTGTTCTAAACTAAACTATTCTTTGAATAGTGCATATATGTAATATCCCCATAACATGGTTTAGTACATACAATGGTATAAAACATATATGTATTACTCCACATGTACACCAGCCAACCATCTATGCCATCAAACGTCGAAATAAGCAAGACTAAATAATGGACATGCTTAATTCACCGGAGCTCTATAATAGAAGTATTCAACATGAAACATCAAAGGACAACGACATACCAAGAATCAGCATAAGATGTTTTGGAGTACATCTCGCCCAATAAGAACCGACCAATGAATAGTATCCTTATGCAAAAGGTTATTGATGGTCAGGGGCAGTGACATAAGGGTAGCACTGAATGTATTATTCCTGGCATTTGGTTCCTATTTCAGGAACATACAAATAATTAATTCCCCTCACTTTCATTGACGCTTGCATAAGTTAATGCTTTTAATACATGAGTGGGACACCCACCATGCCGGGCGTTCTTTCCAGTGGGTGGGGGGTTTCTCTTTTTGTCTTCCTTTCACTTGACATTTCAGAGTGCTCCCGGGAATGAGATATAAGGGAGATCATACTCTTTATTCAGCAACGGAAATGGAATGTAATGTTTTAAGGATATGTCTTGTAGAATTACATACGGACCTTTAGTACATAAAGTATAACTCAAGACTCAACAAACCCTACATCTTTCCACCCCGGGGTTAGTATTTTTGCGCGTAAAGCCCCCCTACCCCCCAACACTCCTAAGATCTCTAATATTCCCGCAAGCCCCCCGGAAGCAGGAAAGATCCCAACGAATGTCTTTTTTACCCAAAATATCCATTTTTAAACTATTATAATAATACCAAT